AGATTCTAGTAATTCGTATTACTTTATTCCAAATCATGCGAGCAGTCATTAGTGATTACTAATGAAACCTCCCAGTATACTTAGTTATTTGAAGGTATTTTTCTTTTTATTATCTTTTAATTATTTTATATTTTATTATTAATTAAAAGATAATAAAAAGAAAAAAAGAATTCAATAACAATAAAATAAATAGAAAAAACTAAAAATTCAAGTTTTTTTTTTCAAGTTAAAGTATTTAATTATTTCTTTTCTTTTATGTTAATAGCTAAAAAAGAGGTGAAGTATTAATTGCTCATAATTGAAAAGAAAGAAATAGATTCTGTCCTCTATCTCTTTATTCTTTAATCACTTTAACCATAGGAAATACCCGAAAAATAGAACGATCTGAGAAGGGATATAATGAAATTCTTTGATTGGTTGTTCCCGTAGAAATGATTCTATTTTTTTTATTTGACTCATAGGTAGAACATAGTAGAACATCAATTAATTCTAACAATTCTAACAAATAGAATATAAAAAAAATTTTATTCGAAACGCCTCGTGATCTTCAACCAATTATGTGCTTCAATATAATTACCAGGAGTAAGCGCTATAGCTTGTTTCCAATACTCAGCGGCTTGATCGAACCAAGCCTCCGCAATTTCAGAATCTCCCTGTCGAATGGCCTGCTCTCCCCGGTCGGAATAGGAGACTCCTTCCCTTAGAACCGTACTTGAGAGTTTCCTAACTCATACGGCTCAACAGTCAATTCTTTTGGTATCCGTTTTACCTATGGAACGGAATGATATTTCGCATAGATCTATCTCGCTTTTCGGTTTCGGGGGTTTAACCAAAAGAAGTTAATCGCATGAGTTTCAAACTTTAATTTGAATTTCAAATTCGTTTTTGTTTTATCTTTTATCCCACCTCCAAACGAATAAAGGATGAACATTTCCTCTTTTCGTTAACATTTTCTGCAAGGTAACTATCTCGGTTTCATATCCAAATTTTTATAGAATCCTTGAAAAAGGCTTTCTTTCCTGCATAAGAAAGAAAAGCTTACTATCTTTGGGATCTGATTCTACACCGCTGCTCAATACCTTAGTGGATCGCCTCTATTACATAAGCAGATTACTAACTTTTCTCTATCTTCTATTATGTATGGCATAAGTAAGCAGTTCTTAATGTATTGGCTCAAACCTCGTTAATTGATCTTTACGGTGTTTCTTCTCTATCAATTCGATTTTTTTATCCATAGAATAAAGTATCTAGGCATATCTTATTTCTTCATATTTTAGACTCATATGAAGTTCTAGGCATATCTTATTTCTTCATATTTTAGACTCATATGAAGTTTCGTTCCTTGCTACAGCTCATAAAAATCGTTGTTTTTGACGATGCATATGTAGAGAGCCCTTTTTTCTTTTTTTTTTTTTTACTAGAAGATTTTTTTTGTCTTTCTTTCCTTTTATCTTTCTATAGTGGAGATAGTCGCACGTAATGGCAGATCACGGCCATGTTATTAAACGCTTGTGGTAAGAATGGGTTTCGTTCTAGTGCCCTAAAATAATATTCTAAAGCTTTCGTATGATCCCCATTACTTGTGTGAATAAGGCCTATGTTATAGAGTATATAACTTCGATCGTAGGGATCAATTTCTAGTCGCATAGCTTCATAATAATTCTGTAAAGCTTCTGCATAGTTTCCTTCAGATTGAGCTGACATCCGTTACGGTCGTCATTCGATTAAAAGAATCTCCGTTCCAGAACCGTACGTGAGATTTTCATCTCATACGGCTCCTCCTTTATATGCATAATGATAATATTTCAATCGTTTTTGATTCCATGTATCGATTATTTTCATTATGAATTGAGCGGGGCTAGTGTTTTTGCACGAAATTTCTAGCCAACCTTCCTGCGTGGGAGCTTTTGTTAACATCAAACGTGTTGGTACTAGATAGAAATGGTAACTCCAACAATTTCTTTGTCCTCAACGCCCCCTCATTTCCAGGAATTAGTCACTTCAACAGTCTTTGATGGTTATATGGGTATCTAAGGTACGAACGAGATGGATATTTGTTGTCCCAACCACTCTTTTAAGTCCCAATCCAGATAAGGAAGGGGGTAAGTCATTTTTAACAAAGCTTTCGTCTTGTTGATTTCTAGGTGTAGTGCTTTTCCCCTATGCTGCCTATTAGGACTAGTAGAGTGGGATTGACCTTTACTTTAATACAGAACCGATAGGTGTAACCTTTCGCTCAATGCTAAAAGGGATAATGGAAGCATCTGAGGCTGCATTAATCGGGGATACACGACAGAAGGACTTGTTCTATTTCTAAACTTCACCTTCAATAAGCGTAGATTTATTTCAATAATCGATCAAAAGAATAATAATAATATTTTTTCTTTCTATCCCGAAATTTTTGTCTTTCTCATAAGACTGGGGGAAAAAAGAATCAAATCACACCATCTCTGTAATAGGTAAATGCCTCCTTTTCACCTGAAGTTGTTGGAATTATTCGTAATAAAATATTGGCCACAACCGAAAAGGTCTTATCAATAAAATTTCCATTTATCCGTGATCTAGGCATAGGTAACCAATCCATTCTAAAATTCTTTTCATTCTCCCGAGGGAAAAATGATCCTACAAAGAAAGGAATTGTACAATACGAAATAGCATAAAAAAGATTCATTAAAAAAAAGAAATTCAATATTCAATATTTATCTCAAATAAAATGTAAAGATACGAACCGAACCCTCTACTACTACTCATACTCAAATTCAACGACTCAAATTGCTCCTTTTTTTTTATTACTTCAAAAAATCAAAAAAAAGATTTATTCCAATCCAAATTCCAAATGTAGTATACCAGTGGGAGAACTAGTCCTATTTAATTGAAACTGGAGAATCAAGGAATTTTTACTATAGATTCGGGCGAAAGACTTTGATTCATTTTGGATCCAAAGAGGGGGGGGGTAAGAATCGAATAATTATTCTATGATGTAAATCCGAATAACCGTTTATTTTGTTTGTGTTATGCGCATAGTGAGTAGACACTATACAATTAAATAGCCCCAGGATGAGTCATGAATTTGTAAGAGATCTACGAAAGAATCGATTTTTTTGGTGAAAACTTTAACTTAAAAGAAAGGAATTTTCGAATTTTGATGGAATCGTCGTTTAAAGGGAATCATGATCGAAAGGTATCCATTAATCATAGTCTAAAAAACATAAACCCACCAATCCGTTGATTCCTTCCAACTCATTGATTTAATCCCCAGCCTTTCACAAGAAAAAACTTTTTTATTGGAATCCCCGAGCCTTTCATTTTATTTGGAATTGAAGTAAAGATCCTTATCAAAAATGGGATCTTTTTTTAGTTCGAATTGGTTGGTTGTACCTTACACCTTACCTAGCCAATCCAAACAAAAATATGAATAACTCGCTATTCATTCTGTTCCTGGATCATAATTGTTGTGTAGGAGAGGTGGCCGAGTGGTTCAAGGCGTAGCATTGGAACTGCTATGTAGACTTTTGTTTACCGAGGGTTCGAATCCCTCTCTTTCCGTACCTTCACCCAACTCACCAACATCGCTAACCGCAATAAATCAACTAAGAGGTAGATCCTTCTTTTTATCTTTACTTTATATATATTCTAGATATATATATGGGGCTCATCTTTTCGAAACCTTTTTTTTTTAAGTTCTTTAAGGTAGGCTTAAGTCTGACGGGAATAATATTCTACGACTAGCAATTCGTTTATTTTCAAACCGACCCACTTATTATCTATTATTTGATTGACTACTCCTTTATATGGGGATGGGTGAAGAGTCAAATGTTTTGGCAATTCCTCGCTGTGGGATGAATCTAGATAATTTTGAACGAGAGCTTTGGATTTTTGCTTATCCCTCGCCATAACAATATCGTTGGGTTTGCAACGATAACTTGGTATATCTACTATACGACCATTAACTAAAATATGTCTATGATTAACTAATTGGCGGGCTCCCGGAATAGTCGGAGACATGCCCAACCGAAAAAGGATGTTGTCCAAACGCATTTCAAGTAATTGGAGTAAAACCTGACCTGTCGACCCTTTGGCTTTTCTAGCGATACGAAAGTATTTAAGTAATTGTCGTTCTGTAATACCATAATGAAAACGTAATTTTTGTTTTTCTTCTAGACGAATACGATATTGAGATCTTTTCCCGGAACGTGATGGGTTTCTAAGATCTCTAGGCTTTTTATTAGTTAGTCCTGGTAAAACCCCCAGACGTCGTATTTTTTTGAAACGAGGCCCTCTGTAACGCGACATAAAGACTCCTTATTTATTGCTATTTCATTTTATTTAAATTAAAGAAATTAAAACTGAACTAAATGATAAATGAAGCGAAATCCCCTGAAGTATTTTATTCATTATAGAAGAACGAATAATGGCACTAGAAGGAATAGTGAGATGAAAATGAAAGATGTACGGATCCGAAGTTCCTCCTTCTTTCTTTTTGTATTAATATTCATTCTTTTTTTATTTGAAATGAAATTTCGTTTAGTATTTTTCTTTTTATTTTTTATATTATAATTATTGATTGGAATTCTATATTGTATTTAGTATATTAATAATCCTTAATTGAATTATTGTATATGTATAAATTATTGTATATATTTTTTTAGTTTAGTTAATATTTCGATTTCGAATTTTTGTTGTATATTTATATATTTAAATTCTATATCTTCTTCTATATAATTTCTATATAATAAGAATCTAAAATCTAAAAAAAAAAATGGCTTAAAAAATTCTTATTTACAATTTTTTATAAAAAAAGTATTAAGATTAAATATAAAAAAAGAAAAAAAAAAAGAATCGAAAAGGGAAAGGTGTCTTTTTTCTTTAATTTCAAAGAAACGTTCTCAATCATATAAAAAATAGAACAAATAGAAAAAGCCGGCTATCGGAGTCGAACCGATGACCATCGCATTACAAATGCGATGCTCTAACCTCTGAGCTAAGCCGGCTCACATAAAATAAACTTTACGTGCATAATACTTCCACTAATTATATCTTAGCTATTAACCATTCATAAGTCATAAAAAATATAGTTATAGTATAGAATATAAATCGATTTCAAATCTATATTGCAGTAAGTAAATAGTAGTAGAGTATATATATAAATAAGATAAAGATTTCTATACGGATCTTCTATCTTAATTTATATCTATATCTATATTTCTTACATTCCAATTTTATAGATTTATCCTTTTTTATCAAAAATCGAATCTAAAATTAGAATCTAATTTTCGATTTCGATAGAATTTTAGATCGAATTAATTATATTAGCTATTCTATTCGATTTTGATTCGTTTTTAGAATCTTTTTCATATACATTTCTTTATAAATCTTTATAAAAAAAGGGAAATAAAATGAATTAAAATATATAAAAGATAAAGATGCAATTCAGATCAGAATAAGACATTCCTATGCTTTAATTTGGAAACTAAGAAAAAAATCGATCCTTTGAGTATTCCAACTTTCATGGGAAAATGAAAAGAAAGGTTCATATATATAGTGATAGATATCTGTCTATATTGAATTGAAGATTCAAAAATGATAGAATTATTTCTGATTGGTCCATAGCAATATGAGCTCCCACTAGAAATGAACGAAAATAGGCAAAAAAATAGGATGAAATGCTTTTCGGTATATTCATTTCATAATATTTATATATAATAAATAATAATATATATAAATAGAAATATAATATAATAATAATGAATTCGACGGTTCCAAACGAAAGGATAAAAGGGGGGATATGGCGAAATCGGTAGACGCTACGGACTTAATTGGTTTGAGCCTTAGTACGGAAACGTACTAAGTGATAACTTTCAAATTCAGAGAAACCCTGGAATAAAAAAAATGGGCAATCCTGAGCCAACTCCTCCTTTCCAAAAAAAAGGAAGAATAAAAAAGGATAGGTGCAGAGACTCAATGGAAGCTGTTCTAACAAATGGAGTTGACGATCTTGCGTTATTTAGTTATTATAAGAATTCTTCCATCGAAACTCCAAAAAGGATGAAGAATAAACCTATACGCAGACGTACTTAAATATAAAGACTATATAACTAGTTATTATATAATAACGTACCTTTATATTTATATAAAATATAAAAATGAAATAAAAAAATATTGATGACGACCCGCAGTCTGATAGATCTTTTGAAGAACCGATCCATCGGATGAGAATGAAGATAGAGTCCCATTCTACGTGTCAATCCTGACAACAATGAAATTTATAGTAAGAGGAAAATCCGTCGACTTTATAAATCGTGAGGGTTCAAGTCCCTCTATCCCCAAAAACGATCAAAAGACCATTTGATTCTCTAACTAATTATCCGCTTTTTTTGTTAACGGTTCAAATAAAAATTGGGTCTCTTCCTCATTGACTCTTCTTTCACAAAGGTATCCGAGCATAAAAGTTTTTCTCTTATCACAAGTCTTGTGATGTATGATGTAAATGATACATGAGCAGCTGCAAGGAGTACTCTTACTCATTTGAATGATTCCCAATACATATCATTACTCTTACATAAGAACATACAAAGTCTTCTTTTCAAGCTACAGGAAATTCCGGGGCCTAGATAAGACTTTGTCATACCCTTTACGCCTTTTTAATTGACATATACCCCTATTTTCTAGTAAAATGAGTAGCTGATGCGTAGGGAATGGTCGGGATAGCTCAGTTGGTAGAGCAGAGGACTGAAAATCCTCGTGTCACCAGTTCAAATCTGGTTCCTGGCACATGAGTCATTTGGGTGAGTATCCATTTTGAAAATTCATGAATTTTCAATTAATTAAATCCATATTAATTAATTAATCGTATAGCTCATGCACAGACGTAACTTATTTTTTCTAAGGGTCTAGAGATATACGCCACCTATAAAATAGATGGGTAAAGAGTATATAAAAAAGATGGAAAAGAGTTAGATTTTTTTTTTTTTTATATTGTGTCTCCTCTCATTGAAAAAAGATTCCTTCTTCGTGTGGATTCGAAAAAGGATTTCATTTAGTTAAATTAGTTGCAAGACGAAAAAGGGGGGAGTTAAGGTAAAGGATGAGAATAGACAAAATGTATCTCAAATACAGTACAAGTAGAATCCAACCTCCTTTCATTTATTTGTTTCGATTTCTTTATTTTCCCCCTACATTCCGTGACTTTCTACAGACCATCTAAGTGATGTTCGATGTTCGCGGTACAAAGTTCATGATATGAAAATTTTTTGCTCTATTGGCTCGGCTAATAAAAAAGCAAAGTATCTTACCAACTTTCAAATTTCCAATGAAAATGAATTCGATTTTTTCTTTTTTAACCAACCATAATCCGAAAAAGATGTCAATTACTCCGATTGTTTGTTCTAGAACAGAGTGTACAAATATTCCTTACACTTATAATATAGATTTGTTTGATTTTAAATTGTTGAAGTGAAGATAAGTTTCGTATAATTCAAAAAGCATCTTGTATTTCATAAA